AATATATCGGATTGGTTGATTCGAATTGAAGTTCTAAAGTCATTGATAACTAGTTAGTCAAAACAAGAATTTATTTTGACCAAACCATCTAGTTTCCTTTGATTATTGCAGGGCATATCTCATTTCAAGATTTATCGACTGACTTGATCGAGATCCTATTTCCAGTCTACTTAATTTTTTTAGTTCAATTTTATTTAATTGCTTTAGTTAGTATAACTCTAGATGTTATACTTAGACAAATTTTCTTGTTTTTGCCTAGGATTCTTCCTAAAGCCTAAAGAAAGCAAATAGAATTCTTATTTTGTGTTTAATAATTTTGAATTTATTATTCTTTTGATTATTTGAATTTTCTTTATAAAAATGCGAGTTCGTAATTTGGATTTTTTAGGAACAGAGTCGAAAGTTTTTTTCTTAGTAATTTAGAATAGAACAAGTATTCAAATGTAAGAGAATGGGTAGGTATCTGAGGATTTCGAATATCTTAATCTTAGTGTTGGTATATTCCGTTTATCAGATCTGGATGGGGTGGGGTTTTCTCTTGATTGAATACAGAAAAAGAAGACCACCCCCCCCCTTGTTTTGGTGTGCTTGGCCGGGTCTTGGTAAGGTATACCAAATAAAAGGAGTATCGCTGGCTTAACCCTTTGATTGTGGGCAGAAAAATGCATATGGAATTTCCCTCCGACAATTAATGACGAAGGGTTGGTTTGTTTGGAAAAAGATCGATTCGATCCCTTGAAATATGATATGTTTTTTCGGTTTTCTGTTCTGCTTTAAATGATTCCCGTGAGTGAGTTTCTAGGACAAATTTTGTTTCGATGAACCAACCGGTCAGTTATAAGCAACAAACAAGAATGAAGAAATCAAAATTATACAATTTTTTATTTCAAATGAAAATTTGGAATTTTATTCATTTTTTTTTATAGGGCTCTAGGGCTATACGGACTCGAACCGTAGACCTTCTCGGTAAAACAGATCAAACTTATTATTATCAAAATGATCTGAACTGTTTCAAAGACCCAACATGCATTTTTTTTTGCATTGGGCTCTTTCATTAACTGATAAAAATATCAGCCAATCTGCCATATTTTTTTTCTTGACAGAAAAATAAGATAAGGAGATGGCTCCATGTGCTCTGATTCATTATTTGGGATTCTAATTCAGAGCACTACCAAAGTGTTTCAAAGGTGAAGTTATTTTGACGTAGGTCTGCCTTTGGCCTAGAATTTTAAGTTAAATGAAGTCTCTATCGTTCGGCTTAAAAAATCCAATATGAAACTTCATACACCTTCAAGTTCATAGGACGAAAAGATATTTTTTGAGGGCCTTATACTCATTATGCCTAGCATTGAATATACTGTTATTCACCTTATCAATATCTCAAGGCGGAGCCTGTTTGGTACCTACAAAGGGCACTCAAATAGGACCGAACCTCTCGTCAGGCTATTGTTCTCTTTTCTCTTAAAGTTATTATGGAGTAAGACATCGATTTCTCAATAAGATCCATTTTTTGGATTGTATGGTGGATTCCCCTGAAAAACATTGGCGCGCGTGTAAACGAGGTGCTCTACCAACTGAGCTATAGCCCTTAGTGCTTGTGATGCATATTTTATCATGTATATAATTTGTTGTCAAGATGAATATTCTATGATCCAACATCCGAAATTTTTGAGTGGTATTGATTCGATTATTGTTGCTTATAAAGAATATGATATTTATAATCCATCGATAGGATGGGTTCCATTTGGTTCTCTTTGGGATAATAAATGACCTACTTAACTCAGTGGTTAGAGTATCGCTTTCATACGGCGGGAGTCATTGGTTCAAATCCAATAGTAGGTATAACTTATTAGATACCGGAGTCAACGGTATCTAATAAGTTTTTTGTCCCACCCTTTGTTTATTTTTATAGATTTTTTATTTATTTCATTTTTGAATTGCGTTGTATCTAAATTGGATTCTGCTTGATTGGATTCTGTCGAGTGAATCCAATCAAAATAGGGTTTAGAAACAGAACCTCTTTTGATTATTTGAACGCACCAACTAGTTATGAAATTGCATTGACAGCCTCGACTCTTGTCCTAGCTCGTCGGAGAGCTAGATTTGCCTCAATTATTTGTCTCTTTCCTTCAGCCTTTTTCAAATTAGCTTCTGCTATTTCAAGAGTTTGCTGAGCTTCTTGTGAATCAATATCACTACCCTTTTCCGCATCATTTACTAAAACAGTGATCTCATTATTGCCTATTCTAGCAAAACCGCTCATCAGAGCGATCGTTAACCATTGGTCCTTAAGGCGTATTCTCAAAATCCCTATATCTACAGCTGTAGCAATAGGAGCATGATTTGGTAATACGCCAATTTGACCACTATTTGTAGATAAAATGATTTCTTTCACTTCTGAATCCCAAATAATTCGATTAGGGGTCAGTACACAAAGATTTAAAGTCATTTCTTCAAATTGCTCTCCATTTCTAAGTTCATAGCCTTCGCGGTAGCTTCA